GGAACACGGGGACTAGTTCTAGTTAAAGTACTAAGCCTCCCAATATCGGGAGGCTTAGTACTTCAATTGATAAAATGAAAAATCATTTATTTTATTTCACCTTTTTCGTTGGAACTTTAGGGGGTTCTCGAAAAAAGATAGCGAAAAAAATGATCCCTAGAGTCGAGACTAAAAGGAATGTATAAACCAATGCTTCCATAGATTCGATCGTGGTTTACAATTATAGCTTCCATACCTGTTTATTTTGGATCATCTCCTACCTAAAGAAAGAGCAAAAGTCAAAGAAAAAAAGTCGATTCGAAAGATGCGATAACAATGTTATATTATATCAGACTACTTGTCTTTTTGTAGTTGGATCTCCAAGTTTTTGGAATGCGCCAAATTCTACTTGAGCATCCAAATCTGGGTCAATACCAGCAAAAACATCTCTGAATAAGGTTCGAGCACCATGCCAAATGTGTCCGAAGAAAAAGAGCAAAGCAAACGAAGCATGTCCAAAAGTAAACCAACCCCTCGGACTGCTACGAAACACACCATCAGATTTCAAAGTAGCACGATCTAATTCAAAAATTTCACCCAATTGAGCGCGTCTAGCATATTTTTTAACAGTAGCAGGATCACTATAACTAACTCCGTTAAGTTCGCCGCCGTAGAACTCAACAGTTACACCTACTTGTTCAACACTATACTTTGATTCTGCCCTTCTAAAAGGAACATCAGCTCTAACAATTCCGTCTCCATCTACCAAAACAACTGGAAATGTTTCGAAAAAGGTAGGCATACGACGTACAAAAAGTTCACGCCCTTCTTTATCTCTAAAGATGGGGTGTCCTAACCATCCAACAGCTATTCCATCCCCGTTGTCCATTGAGCCCGCTCTGAATAACCCCCCCTTTGCCGGATTATTCCCAATGTAATCATAAAAAGCAAGTTTTTCCGGAATTTTAGACCAAGCTTCTGAGAAACTTTGATTTTCAGCGAGTCCAGCACTAACTCTTCTATATATTTCTTGCTGGAAGTATCCCTGATCCCATTGATAACGAGTGGGACCAAATAATTCGATGGGGGTAGTTGCTGAACCATACCACATAGTTCCAGCAACTACAAAAGCAGCAAAAAAGACAGCAGCGATACTACTGGAAAGGACGGTTTCAATATTGCCCATACGTAATCCTTTGTATAGACGTTGAGGCGGACGAACACTAAGATGAAATAGGCCCGCTAATATGCCCAATGTACCCGCTGCAATATGATGAGAGGCTATTCCGCCCGAAACAAACGGATCAAAACCTTCCACACCCCACGCTGGATTTACAGATTGTACTTTTCCAGTTAGTCCATAAGGATCGGACACCCATATTCCAGGGCCATACAAACCTGTTACATGAAATACGCCAAAACCAAAACAAGCCACCCCTGAAAGAAATAAATGAATTCCAAAAATCTTGGGCAAATCCAAAGACGGTTTTCCTGTACGTTCATCAGTAAATATTGCTAGATCCCAATACACCCAATGCCAAATAGCTGCTAAGAAGCACAAGCCAGAAAACACAATATGCGCTCCGGCCACACCTTCGTAACTCCAAATGCCTGAATTCGTTACAGCCCCCCCTGTGATACTCCAACCACCCCACGAATTAGTTATTCCTAAACGAGTCATGAAGGGTATAACGAACATACCTTGTCTCCACATTGGATCAAGAACGGGATCAGAAGGATCAAAAACGGCTAATTCATATAGAGCCATTGAACCGGCCCAACCAGCAACCAGAGCTGTATGCATTATATGGACAGCAATCAACCGACCGGGATCATTCAATACAACGGTATGAACACGATACCAAGGCAAACCCATGGAAATACCCCTTTTTATCAAAGAAAGATAAAGACTATGTAACTTTATTGCATTTTAAAAACGATACTATGGACCTCCCCCCTTCAGTGGATTCTCTCCGAGCAGGAGATAATATTTGTTCTCTTCTGCTGGCAATAATCAAACAATTCTGTTCGTAGGAACAAAGAGAAGCAGATCTATTCTATACCCGATAAGCCCCAATACGCAATGGTGGGTTGAGCCCATTTTCTATGAGTGAATCCATCCATACTTAGTCATCATTCGAAAGACCTATTTGGAATAATTTTAGTTACTTTATTAATTCTGTCTTCCTTTCTGACCATGGCTAAAATGAATAACGGCCAATTTTTATGAAGACAATTAAACCCATTATTACGTTTCCACATCAAAGTGAAATATAGTACTTCATTTTTTGTTAATGCCTATTGGTGTTCCAAAAGTACCTTTTCGAAGTCCTGGAGAGGAAGATGCATCTTGGGTTGACGTATAGTGCGGCTTGTCAGATATATTGGGTCATATGGGATTTCCCCGTTCTCTCCCTCGATTGAGATATCCCTTGTTTCACCCAATCAATTTATTTTAAAATTGGCGCGTGAGGTGCAATTAGATCCGTTTTTGTGGGATCCAGATTAATATTACCATCTCAATAAAACTTATTTATGGTTGGCTTGGTTGGACCAAGAAAATGAAGTATCCAGGCTCCGTTTAGAAAAAACCCAATTAGTAATAGATCGGCGTACTACTTGTATCATAAACGATTTTATTATTAAATTAGAAAGAGGGGTGATCTCAAAGTGTTAATTAATCGAATAGAATAATATGCTGAATACCTCAAATATTTGACGGAAGAAAGGCATCAAATGAATTAAAAAAAGAAGTGGTATTGGGAGCATTTATCCTATATGTGCAAATAGAAATCGCGGAAATCTTTACCTGGAGTAGAGCATAAACCTAAAAAAATGGAAGGGACCCCTTCAGGAACAAGAAAATTACATCGTAATTTGGATTGGATCTCGATGAAACAATATATCAATGAGAAGTGTGTTTGATAAGTGTAATGAATTTCGTATTATAGGTTATAGGAAAACGAGCAAAAACTTATCTTTTTTTATGGAAAAAAAAGGGTTCCTTTGTTAAAAGTTAGATAGAACCTACTCTAAGCCAAAATAAAGGGGCTGGAATCTTATACATTGATCTTTTTTCCGCTATTTTTTGAACCGTATGCCTCAAAAGGTGCATGTACGGTTCCTAAGGGATAGTTTTTTATCCTAATCAACCGACTTTATCGAGAAAGATTGCTTTTTTTAGGCCAAGAGGTTGATAGTGAGATCTCAAATCAACTTATTGGTCTTATGGTATATCTCAGTATAGAGGATGATACCAAAGATCTCTATTTGTTTATAAATTCTCCCGGAGGATGGGTAATACCCGGAGTAGCTATTTACGATACTATGCAATTTGTAAGACCAGATGTACATACAATATGCATGGGATTGGCCGCTTCAATGGGATCCTTTATCCTGGTCGGAGGAGAAATTACCAAACGTCTAGCATTCCCTCACGCTTGGCGCCATTGAGTTTTTTATTTGAAAGAAAAAAATACTATGCCTTAGCAGGAATATTAAGTAATAATAGCATGGCACTTCAAATTTGATATGATAAAACTCTCTTTTTTTTTTACATTAAATTATGTATCGAAAGAGTAGTATGAGATAATAAGATATTCCGATTTTATCTTAGGGTGGTCCATTTAAGCGTCACAAACTTTTTTTTGTTTTCACACCGGAAGGGTTTTAACAATATTTATTTTTTATAGAACAGATTCATTTTTTGCCTTAGCTCAAAAAAACTTTGGGATTGCTGAATCACAGACGAAATAAATATATAAAGCAACGGAACCATCATAGTATTTTTTAACTCCCCCGAAAGGAAACGAACCGAAAGGAAGGGTGGTAATTGGATCATTTACCGATCTGCGTCTGATAGATCCTAGATTTTCGGCTGTAAGGTGAAAGTAAATTCCATTAGAGAGCCGTATGCACTGCACAAAAAATGCCCGTACGGTTCTTCAATTCTTTTTTTTTTTTGCACCTCATCATCCTGCAAGATAGAGAAACCATTTATTTATCATCAGGGTAATGATTCACCAACCCGCAGCCTCTTTTTCTGAGGCACAAACGGGAGAATTTATCTTGGAAGCGGAAGAACTACTGAAACTGCGCGAAACCATCACAAGGGTTTATGTACAAAGAACGGGCAAACCCTTATGGGTTGTATCCGAAGATCTGGAAAGAGATGTTTTTATGTCAGCAACAGAAGCCCAAGCTCATGGAATTGTTGATCTTGTAGCGGTTGAATGAAGGATTTCGCTGAAATCCCTACTATTGTTGTGTTGCGATTTTCTTTATATTCTTATCCGGGTTTAATATTTTAATATTATATTAAATAGATTAAAAAAAAAGCGATTCATAATCATCCGGTTAGGATCGATCTCAACCAGCCTATTATGTATACGATACAGCATGCCAACCATTAAGCAACTTATTAGAAACACACGACAGCCAATAAGAAATGTCACGAAATCCCCCGCTCTTCGGGGATGTCCTCAGCGCCGAGGAACATGTACTAGGGTGTATGTGCGACACGTTTAGATCATGAGCTAGGACTGGGACACAAAAAAAAGACAAACTGTATGTTTCCAGTATCAGTGATCAATCAAGACCAGTGAATAGGATAGAAATAGAATATGAATAGGATAGGATACAATGGAAGAATTCCACCCACTATCTACAAATCAAAAAGATCCATTATCTCCCTGTGTATTCAATTTATGGTTTCCATTGGTGCAAATCCAATCACCTGAATTTAAGATGAGAAGCAATTCCCCTTTGGTAAGAAATAGTTATCCATTAAGCGGGGGAAATATATAAGCAGAAAAATAATGTTCCCACTCTTGCAAAAACGGACTAACAGGGTCAGCTACCTAGCTAACTTTCATAATTAAATACCGTTACTGTATGGGTTAGATCTCATTGTGAAAGACCTATTACTAAATAATATAATTCATGGGTAGAGCCAAAGGATGTGAACTGTACAAGTTACCAAGAATATTGATTAAATGCAGGAAGGGGTTCCGGTGTATAGAAAGGACCTCACCGTTTAAGAAGTAACCATAGAAACGATGGAACCACTATTTCTTTATCCATTTAAATTTTATTTTTATGTTTACAATGAAAAAAAATATATATATAGTGGTCATAGTGGTCGGGGAGGTTATAGTAGCCAAAGCCATTGGAATTTTTATTTTATACATTGGAAGAATCTGTTTTGTTATTAATCGACCAGTAAAGGGGAAAATAATAAGTAAAAGAACGGAAATCAATTAGTTATTCATCAAAGTTTCATTTATTCAATGACCAGAATTAGACGAGGATATGTAGCTCGTAAACGTCGAACAAAAATCCGTTTATTTGCATCAAGCTTTGGGGGGGCTCATTCAAGACTTACTCGAACTATTACTCAACAGAAAATAAGAGCTTTGGTTTCTGCTCATCGGGATAGAGATAGGCAAAAGAGGGATTTTCGTCGTTTGTGGATCACTCGGATAAATGCAGTAATTCGTGAAAATAAAGTATCCTATAGTTATAGTCGATTTATAAATGATCTGTACAAGAGTAAATTGCTTCTTAATCGTAAAATACTTGCACAAATAGCTATATTAAATAGGAATTGTCTTTATATGATTTCTAATGAGATCATAGAGGAAAAGGATTGTAAGGAATTTACCGAAAAACTTAAATGACATTCCCCGGAGAATGAACTCCGGGAAGATAGAGTATAAATTAGTATAAGAAAAAATTGATAAGATGATAAAGTCGTCAAAATGAGTTAACGCGCTCAAACAAAAAAACTTTGATTCTTCCCCGATTCTTTGATTCTTTTTTTTTTTATTACAACACGAAAATTTAATTTAGATTTGATTATTTTTCGAACAAAATATCCATCTGGGTTTGAGTTCATAGCATATTGGAATTTTGATTTGATTGAAGAGTAAGCCTATTTATTTCTGGTTCTAAAACCAGTAGTTCTAGCGGTCGACTCGGTTCTTTCAAACTGTTTCTCGTTATTAAGAAAAGGTAACAAAGATAAAATGCGCGCTTGTTTTATAGCAATAGTAATTAATCGTTGTTGTTTCAAGGTCAATCTATTCACGCGTCTAGATAAAATTTTTCCTTGTTCACTAATAAACCGACTAATTAAACTCATATTTCTATAATCAATTCGATCCCCCGATTGGATCGGGGGCAAACGCCTACGAGAAGATCGTTTGGATTTAAGAAAGGGTCGCTTGGATTTATCCATGGTTTGTTTGTTCCTTATCCCTGAAAATCCTATTTCTGAGTTCTAATTCTTTTTTTTTTTAGATACAACTGAAATAGAAGAAATACGGAAATAGAAGAAATAGAAATTAGGATTTACTTTAGTTATATTAAAATATATATTATATATATAATATGTCATTTTTTATGTTCCTTGGAAGAGTGACAAACAGACCTGCATTCGATCTATTTCTTTATCTCCCCATGAACCGTATGTTTGTAACAATAGGGACAGAATTTTTTCAATTCCAATCGACTCGGCGTATTGTGTCGATTCTTTTGGGAAATATATCTGGAAATGCCCGTTGATTCTTTATTAACCCCGTTTCGGACACAACTTGTACATTCCAAAATAACCGTTACTCGGACATCTTTACTCTTGGCCATGAACCCCCTTTGGTTTTTGATTCGCTCAACTCTTCCATTTTTTCAATCTGAAGCGAATAAGAAAGGAACAAAGAAAAAATAGAAGTTGCTAACTCTAAATCGAATTATGAAAGATTTCGTTGCAATCACTAGAGTAATAGTCAAAAAATAGTAAATAATAAGGAATACAATTATTTCAAACTATATTTCTAATTGCAGTACAGTATCTTATTTAACTATTTTTTATGATACTGTTGACCTAGGAGCACATTTCCATCCCCGTTCTCACTCTATTAGAATATAAATTTTAGTCTTAAAAAAAAAAAAAAAATAAATTAATTAGTTAAAGCTATTTGATTTGATTGTATCTCTAATCCCCTTCCCGTATCAATAACTAAAATTAAAAAAAGGGGAATGTCAACGCATCGGGGAATAAACGATTGATCTCTATTAATAAACCTGCTAAAGATCCGAACCATAGAGTACTTAGTACTGGTGCCACGGAAAGATATGTTTTTAGATCTCGCATTGAAAATCCTCCTTCTTTTTGTTTTTAACGTCTCATATGGGTATAGATAAGTCTTTTATTATTTTATTATATGTTATACAATATGTTATATGACATGAGCCCCCCCAAAAAAAGAAGAAATGACAATAAAAATTATGTATATCAATGGAAGAAATAACACTATGGAAAAGAAGACAGGGATTCTCTACAATGAAACTGTAGACCAATTGAAAGGGATGTAGCGCAGCTTGGTAGCGCGTTTGTTTTGGGTACAAAATGTCACGGGTTCAAATCCTGTCATCCCTACCTATACTTTTACTTTAGTTCTCCTATGAGCAGTAAGGAGGAATAAATTGAGATCAATTAAATTGGACATACATAATCTTTCTTTC